CCGGGGTTCGCAGTGGTGGAGGAACTGGATCGGAAAAAAGAGGGATTCTAGTTGTAAGATATCTAATGAAACCGTCGCTGGAATTGAGATCTCATTCAAAGAGAAAGATATAAAATATCTGGAGTTTCTCTTTGTATATTATATGGATGATCCGATCAGCAAGGACCATGATTGGGAATTGTTTGACCGTCTTTCTCTGAAGAGGAGGCGAAACATAATCAACTTGAATTCGGGACAGCTTTTCGAAATCTTAGTGAAGCACTGGATTTGTTATCTCATGTCTGCTTTTCGTGAAAAAAAACCAATTGAAGTGGAGGGTTTCTTCAAACAACAAGGGGCTGGGTCAACTATTCAATCAAATGATATTGAGCATGTTTCCCATCTTTTCTCGAGAAACAAGTGGGCTATTTCTTTGCAAAATTGTGCTCAATTTCATATGTGGCAATTCCACCAAGATCTCTTCGTTCGTTGGGGGAAGAATCTGTACGAATCGGATTTTTTGAGGAACGTATCGAGAGAGAATTGGATTTGGCTAGACAATGTGTGGTTGGTAAACAAGGATCGGTTTTTTAACAAGGTACGGAATGTATCGTCAAATATTCAATATGATTCCACAAGATCTAGTTTCGTTCAAGTAACGGATTCTAGCCAATTGAAAGGATCTTCTGATCAATCTAGAGATCGTTTGGATTCCATTAGTAATGCGGATTCGGAATATCACACATTAATCAATAAAAGAGAGATTCAACAACTAAAAGAAAGATCGATTCTTCGGGATCCTTCCTTTCTTCAAACGGAAGGAACAGAGATAGAATCAGACCGATTCTCAAAATGCCTTTCTGGATATTCCTCAACGCCTCAGCTATTCACGGAACGTGAGAAGCAGATGATTATTCATCTGCTTCCGGAAGAAATCGAAGAACTTCTTGATAATCCTACAAGATCCATTCGTTCTTTTTTATCTGGCAGATGGTCAGAACTTCATCTGGGTTCAAATCCTACTGAGAAGCCCACTAGAGATCAGAAATTGTTGAAGAAACATCTTGTTGTCTCTTTTGTCCCTTCCTGGCGATCGGAAAATAAAGAAATGATTAATATATTCAAGATAATTACGTATTTACAAAATAGCGTCTCAATTCATCCTATTTCATCAGATCCGGGATGTGATATGGTTCCGAAGGATGAACCGGATATGGACAGTTCCGATAAGATTTCATTCTTGTTTTTTTACTTATTTCATCTATTCCATGATCGAAACAGTGGGGGATACACATTACACCACGATTTTGAATCTGAAGAGAGATTTCAAGAAATGGCAGATCTATTCACTCTATCAATAACCAAGCCGAATCTGGTGTATCATAAGGGATTTGCCTTTTCTATTGATTCCTGCGGATTGGATCAAAAAAAATTCTTGAATGAGGTAGTCAACTCCAGGGATGAATCGAAAAAGAAATCTTTATTGGTTCTACCTCCTATTTTTTATGAAGAGAATGCATTTTTTTATCGAAGGATTCGAAAAAAATGGGTTCGGATCTCTTGCGGGAATTTTTTGGAAGATAGAAAACAAAAAAGAGTGGTATTTGCTAGCAACAACAAAATGGAGGCAGTCAATCAAAATCAATATATATTGATCCGAAATCTGATTCAAATCCAATATAGCACCTATGGGTACATAAGAAATGTATTGAATCGATTCATTAAAAAGAATCGATCCGATCACAGCTTCGAATATGGAATTAAAAGGGATCAAATAGGAAACGATACTCTGAATCATAGAACTATAAGGAAATATACGATCAACCAACATTTATCGAATTTGAAAAAGAGCCAGAAGAAAAGGTTCGATCCTCTTATTTTTCTTTCTCGAACCGAGAGATTCATGAATCGGGATCCTGATGCATATAGATACAAATGGTTCAATGGGAGCAAGAATTTACAGGAACATTTCGTTTCTGAGCAGAGGAGCCGTTTTCAAGTAGTGTTCGATCGATTACGTATTAATCAATATTCGATTGATTGGTCTGAGGTTATCGACAAAAAAGATTTGTCTAAGTCACTTCGTTTCTTTTTGTCCAAGTTGCTTCTCTTTTTGTCCAAGTTGCTTCTCTTTGTGTCTAACTCACTTCCTTTTTTCTTTGTGAGTTTCGGGAATATCCCCATTCATAGGCCCGAGATCCACATTTCTGAATTGAAAGGTCCGAATGATCAACTCTACAATCCGTTGTTAGAATCAATAGGTCTTCAAATCGTTCATTTGAAAAAATTAAAAGCCTTCGTATTAGATGATCATGATACTTTCCAAAAATCGAAATTTTTGATCAATGGAGGAACAATATCACCATTTTTGTTCAATAAGATACCAAAGTGGATGATTGACTCATTCCATACTAGAAATAATCCCAGGAAATCCTTTGGTAACACGGATTCCTATTTCTCAATGATATCCCACGATCAAAACAATTGGCTGAATCCCGTAAAACCTTTTCATAGAAGTTCA